TATATATTGTGATGCAAATTTATAACACTATATATTGACACACAGATAACTCGTCAATGGTGTTGATCGAGCCTTACCTGGTTTAGGGGTTTAACAGGATTTATTAGGACTTTTTCGGCATTGGGGGTAGGGGGGTTTACCGCGCGCGGAGAAGGGGGGGGAAATCTTAGAGTAGTATGTGGAGTAAAGAATATAGTTATGCTCGTGACAGTGTATAATGCGATCTTTAAAGATTAGTCATTACAACATTACACTTTGAGGTGTGATCCAAATAATGTATGGACAACCTTAAATCTATAGCCTTAGGGTCCACTTGTATATGCCAGGTGATTTCCACCCCAAAAAAAGAAAAACCCCATGCTCAAAAATGAGCGCTTTGCTTGGGGAGTTTGTGCTAATTCGTTGTCCCACCATTAACCTATGTCAGGATAATTCAAGTGTAGAGGGATTATAATTGTATGGCCCTGAAATAGGAACCAGATGCCAGTAATAGTGTGAGTAGTGCGACCCCCACAATTGTTGTCCTTGACCCTATCATTCATACCGTATAACAAGATATGGGGATGGTGGTCTCTCACTACTATAAAATATGTTGATAGTTAATTTTCATCTGATTATTTTATGAATGTAAGTTAATAACTGATTATGAATTTTATTTGGATTATAATTTAATGTTTTAAAAATTTATGTGGAATTTTTAAAAAAAAAGTTGTTGAAAAAATGTTGCAGTTAATTATTGTTGGAAAAAATAATTTAATGAATTAAACCATGATGTAATATAAAACATATAATGTTCTAGTACATGGTACCAAGTTATGCATATTATGTACTAGAGCATAGGACATAGAATGATGTCGGACAAATATTGTTTGCAGAAAATAGTTTAGTTGAGAATTCTAGCTTTGGGAGTTAGAGGTGGGAGTTAAAATCTCTCTTTTCTGGCGCTAGGAGGGACTTAAACCCTCGACCTCCGGATTACAAGACCGGCGCTATTTATGTCTAAGCTACTAGAGCAGTTGAAAATAAGGAGTTTGTTTTCTAGTCATCCGATTAATGGGTTAATGATTAGAAATAGTGAAAAGTACAGGATAGAGGCGATTTGTCCGATAATGATGAAGGGGTGTTCGACGGGTATGCCTCCGATTCAGGTTAGGATGAATACGTCTGCGACTAGCGTTCAAAATAGGAGTTGGGTGAGTGGGCGGAAGGTGAGGCCTTGCTGTTTTGAGGTGTGTAGCAGGGGTACAACTATTAGGATGAGAATTGAGAAAAGTAGTGCTAGTACTCCGCCCAGTTTGTTGGGGATTGACCGTAAGATGGCGTAGGCAAATAAGAAGTATCACTCTGGTTTGATGTGTGGGGGGGTCACCAGGGGGTTAGCTGGTGTGAAGTTTTCGGGGTCTCCTAGAAGGTTTGGTGAGAATAGAGCTAGAGATGCCAGGGCTGTGATCAGTATAATAAATCCCAGTAAGTCTTTGTATGAAAAGTACGGATGAAATGAGATTTTGTCTGCGTCGGAGTTTAGGCCTAGGGGGTTATTAGAGCCTGTTTCGTGTAGAAATAAAGCGTGTAGTAGTGTAGCGGCAATGATTGCGAATGGAAGGAGGAAGTGGAATGCGAAGAATCGTGTTAGTGTTGCATTGTCTACGGAGAAGCCCCCTCAAATTCATTGCACCAGGGTATCTCCCACATAGGGTACTGCTGATAGGAGGTTTGTAATTACTGTGGCGCCTCAGAATGATATTTGTCCTCATGGGAGCACATAACCCACGAATGCAGTTATTATTACTAGAAGAAGCAGAACTACTCCAATATTTCAGGTTTCTTTATACAGGTATGAGCCATAATAGAGTCCTCGCCCAATGTGTAAATAAATACAAATAAAAAAGAAAGAGGCGCCGTTTGCGTGTAGATTTCGGATGACTCATCCGTAATTCACGTCTCGGCAAATATGCACTACTGATGAAAAGGCAGTTGAGATGTCAGAAGTATAGTGTATTGCTAGGAATAGGCCTGTTAGAATTTGTATTATGAGGCAGAGGAGGAGGAGGGAGCCAAAGTTTCATCATGCAGAGATGTTGGACGGGGCTGGGAGGTCAATGAGTGCGTCGTTAACAATTTTAAATAGGGGGTGCGTTTTTCGGGTTACCATAAGTTCTCATAGTTGAATTACAACGGTGGTTTTTCAAGTCATAGGTCCTAGTTAAAATCTTGGTGAGAATCATGATATATTTTCTTGATTTGCTTTTGTTAAGCTTGGTGGTTGGTCTAATCGGGGTTGCTTCTAATCCCGCACCCTATTTTGCGGCCCTGGGGCTGGCTGTGGCGGCGGGGGTTGGGTGTGGGGTATTAATTGGGTGTGGTGGGTCGTTGATTGGTTTAATGTTATTTTTAATTTACTTGGGTGGAATATTAGTAGTTTTTGCGTATTCGGCAGCTTTAGCGTCTGAACCTTTTCCTGAGACTTGGGGGGTTGGGTCAGTTAAGATTTATGTGCTTATGTATTTAATTGGGGTGGGGGTTGCGGCTTGATGCTTTTGGGGGGGCTATAGTGGTTATTGGGTGGCGGATGAGTTTAAGGAGTTTTTTGTGGTGCGGGGGGACACCGGGGGGGTTTCTTTGATGTATTCTGTTGGAGGGGGGATGCTGGTGGTGTCTGCGTGGATTTTGTTGTTGTGTCTTTTTGTAGTGTTAGAGTTAACGCGCGGTTTAAGTCGGGGGGCGCTTCGGGCTGTTTAGAGCATGGTTAGGAGGGCTACGGCCAGTGTTGTGGAGAGAAGGTAGAAAGTCAAGTAAATTTTAATGATGTTGGTATCGGTATTATTAAATAGTGAGGTTAGGTGATTGTACAGGGGGCGAAGACCCTTGGGTCCAATTTCTAGTCATTGTTGGTCAAATTTGGTGGCTTGTTTTCCTAGTGCTAGGTTAAGTTTGGGCATAAAGCGGTGAATGATGTTAGGAAAAAATCCAAGTATGTTAGAGAAGTTGTGCAGGATTAGTGCGGGTGTGATTTTAATTTGTTTGGAGGTCGCTGTGGCGAGGGCAAGCGCCACAATAAGTCCCAGGATGGTAATGGTTAATGCTGCTAGTTTTAGGGCTGGGGCCATAGTTATGATTGGAGTTTTTGATGGCAGGAAGTTGTGGATAAGGATAAGTCCCGCAATAATGCTTCCCCAGGCCAGGCGTTCAAGGGGTTGAGTTATTTCTTTGTGGTTTTCACTGATTGGGGGCAGGGGCACAAACCGTGGGGGGCCCATGGTTACGAAGAAGACCACGCGGAGGCTGTATACTGCGGTGAAGGTTGTGGCAATTAGTGTTAAGGTTAGGGCCCAGGCGTTTAAGTGAGAGGTGTTAAGGGCTTCAATGATAGCATCTTTTGAAAAGAAACCTGCTAGGAAGGGCATGCCGGTGAGTGCCAGACTTCCGATGATTAAGCAGGATGAAGTAAGGGGCATTAGTTTGTGTAGGCCCCCCATTTTTCGGATATCTTGTTCGTCGTTTAAGCTGTGAATAATAGCGCCTGAACATAAGAATAGTATGGCCTTGAAGAAGGCGTGGGTACAAATGTGTAGAAATGCTAGTTGGGGCTGGTTTAGTCCAATTGTAACTATTATTAGGCCTAGTTGGCTGGATGTTGAGAAGGCTACAATTTTTTTGATGTCATTTTGTGTCAGGGCACAGGTGGCAGTAAAAAAGGTTGTTAGGGCACCCAAACATAGGCAGGCGGTTAAAATTAGTTGATTGTCTTCTATGAGGGGGTGAAGTCGAATTAGTAGGAAGATACCCGCTACGACTATGGTACTTGAGTGCAGTAGGGCGGAAACCGGGGTTGGACCCTCTATGGCCGAGGGGAGTCATGGGTGTAGTCCGAATTGGGCAGATTTTCCAGTGGCTGCTAGGATAATTCCTACGAGGGGGAGGGTTGTATCAAAATTTTTAGACAGGGTGAAAATTTGGGGGAGTTCTCATGAGTTAAAATTTATTGCGATTCAGGCTATGGCAAGGATTAAGCCGATGTCGCCAACTCGGTTGTAGAGGACGGCTTGTAGGGCTGCTGTATTAGCATCAGTTCGCCCGTGTCACCACCCGATTAGTAGGAAGGATATAATTCCAACACCCTCCCACCCGATAAATAGCTGGAAGAGATTGTTGGCGGTTACGAGCACAATTATGGCTACCAGAAAAAGTAGGAGATACTTAAAGAATCGATTTAAGTGGGGGTCGGAGTGCATGTATCATAGTGCGAACTCTAGAATGGATCATGTGACATATAGGGCAATTGGTGTGAAGATTAGTGAATAGTGGTCAAACTTGAAGCTGATGTTGATGTCAAAGTTTGTGATGTTTATTCAGTTTCAGGTTGTAATAATGGTTTCTGTTCCCTGGTCGAGGAAGGTTGTTAGGGGAATTAGACTAATAAAGAATGCGGTGCTTACGGCGGCTTTAACATGTTTTTGGGCTCATTTTTGATTGCGGGGGTTTGGTTTTAGGGTTGTAATTAGAGGTCATGTGAGGATTGCTGTGGTGAGAAGTAGGGAGGTCGTCATGATAATATTGAGCATAGCTGCTACTTGGAGTTGCACCAAGAGTTTTTGGTTCCTAAGACCAATGGATGTACTATTATCCTTTAGGAGCGGTGAAGGAGCCGCGGGGTTTAACTGCGGGGGTGAAGGATTAGCAGTCCTTACTGCTCTCGGGCCTCTTTCGGTGGACAAGGGGAGTTTAACCCCTGTTTTTAGAATCACAATCTAATGTTTTATATTAAACTATGTCTACAATATCATCAGCCTCATATAATCTCAGGTTTTATAATGAGGAGAATAATAGGGAGCAGGTGTAGGGTAATTAATAGGTGTTCGCGTGTGTGGTAGGGTTGTAGGTTAATAGTGTGTTGCGATAGTGGCCCCCGTTGTGTTATTAAGAATAAGTATAGGGAGTAGGCGGCGGTGATGAGAGTACCTGCTCCCGTCAATAGGAGGGTTCAAGGGGATCAATTAAATATGGTTGTAATAATCATTAATTCTCCTATTAAGTTTGGTAGGGGGGGTAGTGCTAGGTTGGCTAGATTAGAGATAAACCACCAGATGGCGGTGAGGGGGAAGATAATTTGTAGACCTCGGACTAGAATTATTGTTCGGCTATGGGTTCGTTCGTATGTTGTATTGGCTAGGCAGAATAGGGCGGAGGATACCAAACCGTGGGCGATTATTAGCACTAATGCTCCGGTAAGGCCTCATGGGGTTTGGATTAGGATGCCTCCTGCTACAAGGCCTATGTGGCTTACAGATGAGTAGGCAATTAGGGATTTTAGGTCTGTCTGACGTAAACAGATGGTTCCTGTTATAATTACGCCTCAGAGGGCCAGCGCAATAATGGGATATGTTAGTTCTATGGGTAGGGGGTCTAATATTCCTATTATTCGTAGTATGCCATAACCCCCTAGTTTTAGTAGTACTGCTGCTAGTACTATGGATCCTGCTACTGGGGCTTCTACGTGGGCTTTTGGTAGTCAAAGGTGGATACCATATAGGGGTATTTTTACTAGGAAGGCGACCAAGCATGCCGCTCATCAGACTTTGTTATTTCAAGAAGTGAGGTTTAGGGGGCATGAGTACTGGATAATGAGCATGGAGAGTGTCCCCGTGTTTTGATGAAGAAGAAGGAGGGCCACTAATAGGGGAAGGGAGCCCACCAGCGTGTAAAATAGAAAGTATGTTCCGGCATTTAATCGTTCGGCTTGATTGCCCCAGCGAGTAATAATGATTAGTGTGGGGATGAGGGTTGCTTCAAACATTACATAAAATATAATTAACTCAGTGGCACCAAATGCTAGGATCAAGAAGGTTTGAAGGGAGGCTAGGAGTGTAATATAGCTTCGTTGGCGGCTGGTGGGCTCGGTTTTGATGTGATTTTGGCTGGCCAGGATTATAAGGGGTAGTAGCCAGCATGTAAGTACTAGGAGGGGGGTTGACAGGGGATCCGTGGCCATATAGGGGTTGGAGGCAGATCAACCGGTTTCTAGGGGTCACTTGATTCAGGCAAAGCTGGCTAGCGCAATAATTAGGCTTTGTAGGGTTGTAGTAGTTCAGAGTCATTTTGTGGGGGATAATCAGATTGTTGGGAATAGCATAATAGTTGGGATTAAAATTTTTAGCATTGTAATAGGTTTAGGGCTTGTAGTTGGTCTGTCCCGTGGGTTCGGGCTGTGGCAACCAGTAGGGCTAAGCCAGCGCTGGCTTCGCAGGCTGAAAAGGCTAGTAGGAGAATGGGAGCTGCGGAGAAGGCGGTGGATTCCAGCTGTAGTGCTCACAGGGCAAGGGCGATGAATAGGGACAATATTATGCCTTCTAAGCATAATAGGGCTGATATAAGGTGTGTGCGGTGAAAGGCCAGGCCTGTCAGCCCCAGGGTAAATGCGGATGTGAAGCTAAAATATACGGGTGTCATAGGGAAGTTGCGGATTTAAACCGCAGTCTTTTGAGCCGAAATCAGAGGTCTTATTTTGGACTAATTTCCCATTCAGCCCACTCTAGACCCCCTTGTAGTCATTCATAGATTAGGCCCAGTGTGAGCAGTGCGAGAACAATTGTGGTTCATGTCAGGGTGTGTGTGGGGTCCGGTAGTTGATTGCCCCAGGGTAGCGGCAGAAGGAGTGCGATTTCTAGGTCGAATAGCAGGAAAAGAATAGCTACTAGGAAGAAGCGGAGGGAGAAGGGCAGGCGTGCTGATCCCAGGGGGTCGAAGCCGCACTCATAGGGGGAGAGCTTTTCTGCGTCGGGGGTCATTTGTGGTAATCAGAATGACACAAGGGCTAGAAGGAGTGAGAGGGCTGAGGAGATTACTAGCATAGTTATAATTAGATTCATTATCTTTCCTTGGGGTTAACCAAGACTGGGTGATTGGAATCACTCGTACTAACTTTGAATACTAGAAAGATATGAGCCTCATCAGTAAATAGAGACGTACAGGAATAGTCAGACAACATCTACGAAGTGTCAGTATCAGGCGGCCGCTTCAAAACCAAAGTGGTGTTCTGATGTGAAATGATGTAAAATCTGTCGTAGGAGGCAGACGGCGAGGAAGGTAGAGCCAATAATAACATGTAGTCCGTGGAAGCCGGTTGCTACGAAGAAGGTTGAGCCGTACACGCCGTCTGCAATGGTGAAGGGGGCTTCATAGTATTCCACGGCTTGGAGGGCGGTAAAATAGAAGCCTAGTAAAATTGTCAGGGTTAGGGATTGAATTGCTTGTTTGCGTTCTCCTTCCATGAGGCTGTGGTGGGCTCACGTGACTGTAACCCCAGATGCCAGTAGAACAGCGGTGTTGAGGAGTGGTACTTCGAATGGGTCCAGGGTTGTGATGCCCGTGGGGGGTCAGCACCCCCCAAGTTCGGGGGTGGGGGCAAGGCTTGAGTGGTAGAAGGCTCAGAAAAATCCCAGGAAGAAAAATACTTCGGAGGTAATAAAGAGAATTATTCCGTATCGCAGGCCTTTATGGACAGGGGGCGTGTGGTGGCCTTGGAATGTGCCCTCTCGTACGATATCCCGTCATCACTGATACATGGTTAAAAGTATCAACACCAGTCCTAGTAGTATGAGGGTTGTTGAGTGAAAGTGAAATCAGACTGCTAAGCCTGATGTCATTAAAAGAGCAGCTACTGCGCCGGTTAGGGGCCATGGGCTTGGATCTACCATATGATATGCATGTGCTTGGTGGGCCATTAAACGTTTTCTTGTAGGTATAGGCTGAGTAGCAGAACAAATACGTAGGCTTGAATTATGGCTACTGCAATTTCTAGGAGTGTCAGTAGTACTAGTAGTGCTGCAGTAAATATTGCTACTGTAGTTATTGTTGGGAGGAGTGTAATTGTTGCGGTCGAAATTAGTTGAATTAATAAGTGGCCGGCTGTTAGGTTGGCTGTTAGTCGCACTCCCAGGGCTAGGGGTCGGATAAATAAGCTAATTGTTTCGATAATAATTAGGACTGGAATCAGGAGGACTGGGGTTCCTTCTGGCAGTAGGTGTCCGAGGGCTGCTGTGGGTTGATTTCGTGCGCCAATAATCACAGTTGCTAATCATAGCGGGACTGCTAGTCCTATGTTTAGGGATAGTTGAGTTGTTGGTGTAAATGTGTAGGGTAACAGGCCTAAGACGTTAAGTGTTAGAATAAAGATTATTAGGGAGGCCAGGAGTATTGCTCATTTATGTCCGCCCTTATTTAGTGGTATTAGTAGCTGGTGTGTAAGAGTTTTGATGAACCAGCCTTGGAGGGATGTTAATCGGTTGTTTTGATAGCGGTTGGCGGGGGCTGGGATTAGAATTCAGGGTAGTGTTAGTGCAATAGCAATTAGGGGTACTCCGAGGTGTGTGGGGCTTATAAATTGGTCAAACAGGTTTAGTGCCATGGTCAATTTCAGGTTTCTGTTTTAAGTTTTTCGGCGTTTAGGGTTGTGACTTCATTTGTGAACGTGTGGCTTAATACTTTGTTTGGGATTACTGTCAGGAAAACTAGTCAGGAGAATACAAGGATTGCAAATCACGGGGCGGGGTTTAATTGTGGCATGTCACTGGAGGTGGTTGGGTGTCACCAATCTTTAGCTTAAAAGGCTAACGCTAGTCCCTATTTAGCTTTCTAGTGAGGCGTCTTCAAGTATGAGTGAGGATCAGTTTTCGAAGTGTTCGAGGGGGACGGCTTCTACGACAATGGGTATAAAGCTATGATTGGCTCCACAGATTTCAGAACACTGTCCATAGAATACCCCGGGCCGAGAGGTGATGAAGGATGTTTGGTTGAGTCGCCCGGGGACGGCATCTATTTTAACTCCTAGTGCTGGGACAGCTCAGGAGTGTAAGACATCTTCAGCTGAGACTAGTACTCGAACGGGAGATTCTATCGGGATTACTATTCGGTGGTCTGTTTCTAGAAGTCGGAATTGGCCTGGGGACAGATCCTGGGTTGGAATTATATATGAGTCGAAGGCTAAGTTTTCATAGTCTGTATATTCATAGCTTCAATATCATTGGTGTCCTATTGCTTTCACTGTTAGGTGGGGGTCATTGACTTCGTCTATCAGGTAAAGAATTCGAAGGGAGGGGAGAGCAATTAAAATGAGGATTACTGCTGGTAGAATAGTTCAGACAATTTCAATTTCTTGCGAGTCTAAAATGTACTTGTTGGTAAGTTTGGTGGTAACCATTACAACAATAATATATAGTACTAGGGTGCTAATTAGGAAAACGATTATTAAGGCATGGTCGTGGAAGTGCAGAAGTTCTTCTATTACAGGTGAGGCCGCGTCTTGGAATCCTAGTTGTGAGGGGTGTGCCATTAAGCTGGTAGCTTAAGATGCGCAGGATTTAAACCTACAATTTTGTCTTGACAAGGCGATGTAATAATCATTTTACTAGCATCTTATTTTAAGGAAGTGGCAGAGTGGTTATGTAGCTGGCTTGAAACTAGTTTATGGGGGTTCAATTCCCTCCTTTCTCGCTAATGTGTTTGAACCTGTACGAAGGCAGGTTCTTCAAATGTGTGGTATGGTGGGGGGCAGCCGTGTAGTCATTCCACGTTTGTGTGCGTTAGCTCTACTGAGAGGACTTCTCGTTTAGAGGTAAAAGCTTCTCATAGAATATATAGGAACATGATAACTGCTACTAGGGAAATAAGGGAGCCAATAGATGAGACAATATTTCATAGTGAGTATGCATCGGGGTAGTCTGAGTATCGTCGGGGTATTCCGGCCAGACCTAGGAAGTGCTGGGGGAAAAATGTGAGGTTTACGCCTACGAATATTGTGCCAAAGTGAATTTTTGTTCATGTGTCATGTATTGTGTAACCGGTGAACAGGGGGAATCAGTGGACGAAGGCGCCCATAATGGCAAAAACGGCCCCCATCGAAAGGACGTAGTGGAAGTGGGCTACCACATAGTATGTGTCGTGTAGAACGATGTCTAGGGATGAGTTGGCTAGTACGATTCCGGTGAGTCCTCCTACGGTGAATAAGAAAATGAATCCGAGAGCTCAGAGCATTGGGGTCTCTCATTTAATTGATCCTCCATGCAGGGTTGCGAGTCAGCTAAATACTTTGACACCGGTTGGAATTGCGATAATTATTGTAGCGGATGTGAAATATGCTCGGGTGTCTACATCTATCCCCACTGTAAACATGTGGTGAGCCCACACGATAAAGCCTAGTAGGCCGATGGCCATCATAGCTCATACTATTCCCATGTATCCGAATGGTTCCTTTTTTCCGGCGTAGTAGGCAACAATGTGGGAAATTATTCCGAATCCAGGAAGAATTAAAATGTATACTTCTGGGTGGCCGAAGAATCAGAATAGATGTTGGTATAGAATGGGGTCTCCCCCCCCTGCTGGGTCGAAGAAGGTTGTATTTAGGTTTCGATCCGTAAGTAGTATTGTGATGCCAGCAGCTAAGACTGGCAGGGAGAGTAGGAGTAGGACAGCTGTAATTAGGACGGCCCATACAAATAGGGGCGTCTGATATTGCGAGATAGCGGGGGGTTTTATATTAATGATGGTCGTGATAAAGTTGATGGCCCCAAGGATGGAGGAAACACCTGCAAGGTGGAGTGAGAAGATGGTCAGGTCTACTGAGGCTCCCGCGTGTGCGAGATTTCCCGCAAGGGGGGGATATACAGTCCACCCTGTTCCGGCTCCAGCCTCTACTCCAGAGGAGGCGAGGAGAAGCAGGAAGGAGGGGGGCAGAAGTCAAAAGCTCATATTATTTATGCGAGGAAAGGCCATATCTGGGGCCCCGATTATTAGGGGTACAAGTCAGTTTCCAAAGCCGCCAATCATAATGGGTATTACTATAAAGAAAATTATGACGAAGGCATGGGCAGTCACGATAACATTGTAAATCTGATCGTCGCCCAAAAGGGCTCCGGGTTGGGCTAGTTCTGCTCGAATTAGGAGGCTGAGGGCTGTGCCGACTATTCCGGCTCAGGCACCGAATACTAAATAAAGGGTGCCAATATCTTTGTGGTTGGTTGAGAAGAATCAGCGGGTGATTGTCACAGGTAGGATGGCCGAGAGTTTAGGCGGTGGATTGTAGCTCCATGTACAAAGGTTCAAGTCCTTTTTCTATCAAGTTCTGTGGTGTATAACACGCCGGATTGCAAATCCGGAGATGCCGGCTAATAGCCGACCGGGGCTTTCCCCGCCTTTTTAAAGGCAGGCGGGGAAAGTAGATGAATGCTCGCTGGTTGGAGCGTCTAGCTGTTAACTAGGAGTTTGTAGGATCGAGGCCTTCTCATCTAGGAAGGCTTTAGCTTAATTAAAGTGTCTGAGTTGCATTCAGAAGATGTGGGATAGAGTCCTGCAAGTTTTATACAGGGACTAGGAGATTTTCACTCCTGCTTAAAGCTTTGAAGGCTTTTGGTCTAGGTTATCCTAAGTCTCTAGTTGATTAATGCTTGGGCTAGGGGGGTCAGCGGCAACAGCATTAAGGTGGAGACTATAAAGATGGCCAGGGGGGTTGTGTTTTGTGTGTTTTGTAGGCGTCAGGGGGTAGTGGTGTTGTTAGTGTTGGGGGCAATTGTTAGGGTTATTGAGTAACAAAGGCGTAGGTAGAAGTATAGGCTTAGGAGGGCGGTTAGTGCTATGATAGTTGCTATGAGGGGGAGCTCTTGTGTGGTAAGTTCTTGTATAATTAGTCATTTTGGTATGAAGCCTGTTAGGGGGGGAAGGCCCCCCAGGGAGAGTAGGGCGAGGGCAGCAGTGGCTGTGATTGTTGGGGCCTTTGTTCAGTTTATTGCTAATGAGTTAATTTTTGTTGAGGAGATCAGCTTGAATGTTATGAATGTTGCCGATGTCATGATGATGTATGTAATTAGGGCAAGTATTGTTAGTTGGGGCTTAAGTTGTGCAATCGTGATTATTCACCCTAGGTGGGCGATTGATGAGTATGCTAAAATTTTTCGTAGTTGGGTTTGGTTTAAGCCCCCTCAGCCCCCAACAATAACGGATAGTAGTCCGAGGGTTATCAGTAGTTGGGGTTGTGTGAGGGGTGCTATTTGAATGATTAGTGCAAATGGTGCCAGTTTCTGTCATGTGGCCATAATGAGGCCTGTGGTTAAATCTAGCCCCTGTATTACGGGGGGCATTCAGAAGTGTGTGGGGGCTAGTCCCACTTTTAAGGCTAGCGCTATAGTAATTAGTGTGGTTGCGGTCGGGTTAGATAGGCAGTGAATATTTCATTCTCCTGTGGTTCAGGCATTAATGGTGCTTGCAAATAGGATTGTTGCTGCGGCAGCTGCTTGGGCTAGGAAGTATTTGGTTGTGGCTTCTACTGCTCGGGGGTGGTGGTGTTGGGCTATTAGGGGGAGGATTGCTAGTGTGTTAATCTCCAGCCCCATTCAGGCAAGTAGTCAATGCGAGGTCATGAATGTTAGGGTTGTGCCTAGTCCTAGGCTTGATAATAGGATTATAGTAATGTAGGGGGTCATTGGTAAGAGAAGGATTTTAACCTACATTTTTGGGGTATGGGCCCAAAAGCTTTATTTTAGCTGATCTTACTAGGAAGTGGTGTAATGGGAGCACTTGGAGTTTTGATCTCTACAATATGGGTTCGAATCCCTTCTTTCTAAGGAACTGGGGGGATTTTAACCTCCATGATTCACTCTATCAAAGTGGCCCTTGGGTATTCGGGCACAGTTCCTTTGGCTATAGTTGGGGGGGTAGTCCGTTTAGTGCGACAGGCAGGGAGGCATGTCATAGGATGAGGGCCAGGGTTGTGGGTAGAAAGTTTTTTCATACTAGGTGCATTAGTTGGTCATATCGGAATCGTGGGTAGGAGGCGCGTACTCATAGGAATAGTATGGATAAGAGGGCAGTTTTTATTATGATGTTGATGGAGGTGATTTCGGGAAGGGCGGGGATGTGGTTTGCTCCGAGGAACAGGATAGTTGATAGTGTATTTATTAGCAGGATGTTGGCGTACTCGGCTAGAAAGAAGAGGGCGAAGGGCCCCCCAGCGTATTCGACATTAAAGCCCGAGACAAGTTCAGATTCCCCCTCTGTCAGGTCGAAGGGGGCTCGGTTTGTTTCCGCCAGGGTTGAGATATACCATATGGCAGCGAGGGGTCAGGCGGGTAAAAGGAGTCAGATCGCTTCTTGAGTGGTGTTAAATATTTGAAGGGTGAAACCGCCAGTAAAGATGATGATGGATAGGAGAATTAGGCCGAGGCTAACTTCATAGGAGATAGTTTGTGCGACTGCTCGAAGGGCCCCAATTAGTGCGTATTTTGAATTTGAGGCCCACCCTGAGCCCAAAATAGCGTAGACCGCTAGACTGGATAGGGCTAGGATGAGTAATATGCCCAGGTTTAGGTTTGTTAGGGGGTGGGGAATGGGTATGGGCGCCCATAATAGTATGGCTAGTGTAAGTGCTAGTATGGGGGTAAATAGGAATAAGAATGGTGAAGATGTTGATGGGCGGATTGGTTCTTTAATAAATAGTTTGACGCCGTCTGCAATTGGTTGTAGGAGTCCATAGGGGCCAACTACGTTGGGGCCTTTTCGTAGTTGCATGTATCCTAGTACTTTTCGTTCGATTAGGGTGAGGAAGGCTACTGCGAGCAGTACGGGCACGATATAGGCTAGGGGGTTAATTAAGTTAATTAGGAGGGTCATCATAATTAAGAGGAGGATTTGAACCTCCGGCAGAAAGGGCTTAGGCCTTTTGCAATTACCGGGCTCTGCCATCTTAATAATCTTATCTAGATTTTTGGGTTATGCCCTCCTTTTACTTAATTTAGTTGGTTTCATTAAGTTGGGGTGGGGCGTGCCGGTAGCAGGGGCCCCCCTTTTCCGGTCCTTTCGTACTAGGAATAGTGGCATTATAGATAGAAACTGACCTGGATTGCTCCGGTCTGAACTCAGATCACGTAGGACTTTAATCGTTGAACAAACGAACCCTTAATAGCGGCTGCACCATTAGGATGTCCTGATCCAACATCGAGGTCGTAAACCCCCTTGTCGATATGGACTCTGAAAGGGGATTGCGCTGTTATCCCTAGGGTAACTTGGTTCGCTGATCGGCAGATTGCCGGGTCTGATGGTCAGAGGTTCTGATACTTAGAGATGTTTCTCTTGGTTTGGGGGAGTGCCCCAGCCCTCGTGGGAGCTCTGTTTTCTCCCGTGGTCGCCCCAACCGAAGACTGGGATCAGTTACTATTTCGTTTAACTATTTAGGTTCTTGACACAGGTGATCTTTTGTCTTAAGCTCCAAAGGGTCTTCTCGTCTTGTATTTTTATGCCCGCTTCTGCACGGGTAGATCAATTTCATTGACTTGAAAGGGGAGACAGTTAAGCCCTCGTTCCACCATTCATACAGGTCTTCATTTAAAAGACAAGTGATTGCGCTACCTTCGCACGGTCAAAATACCGCGGCCGTTTAACTTGTCACTGGGCAGGCAAGACCTCCTATACGTTGAATTTGCAGGAGGCGATGTTTTTGGTAAACAGGCGAGGCTTATGTTTGCCGAGTTCCTTCCTTTTCTTTTAGTCTTTCCTTGATAGCCTTCCGGTGTGGGTTTAATGATTAGTGTGTGTAAGTATTTCTTGGTATCTAATATAATTACACTTCCCTCTTGATTTGGGTTCAGGTAATTGCTAGTGGGGGTTCGATCTAGCGTACACGTAGGCTCTGGAGAGGGGGGTCCCCCCCTCTTATTACTCATTTTAGCAGTATCTTTTCCATGGGGGGGGGGGCATGGAGCGGCCTAATAATTTTAGGGGTTTTAGATTTAGTATTAGGATAATGGATTTCGGTTCTGCCGGAGCTTTAACGCTTTCTATTTAGGTGGCTGCTTTTAGGCCCACTAAAGCAGTCTATCTTGTTTAATATAATCTTTAACCTCCTGGTGAGGTTGTATCCTGTTTTATAAGGGCTGTACCCCTTATAAATAACTTCCGCTTATTTCTTTGGCTCGTGGTTAGTTTTGAGTTAAGGAGTGCGGAGCTGAACTTCTATTCATTTCTTAGGCAACCAGCTATAACTAAGTTCGGTAGGTCTGTCACCTCTACCCGGAGATCTTCCCACTCTTTTGCCACAGAGACGGGTTGGCCCTACTATAGGCTGTCTCGGGGTAGCTCACTTAGTTTCGGGGCTTCGAACTAAAATGCGTTTTGCTCGGGGGGGCTGGCTAAATCATGATGCAAAAGGTACGAGGATTAGTCTCTGCTTTATTGTGCTTTAATGAGTTATTTCATTTCTCTTTCAGCGTTCCCTTGCGGTACTATTTCTATGGCTTTAAGTCGTGCCTTTTCTGTCGCACATACTAGGGCGGTAGAATGTTTTGATTTGTGGTCTTGCGGTTTTGTTAATATTTTTAATATTATAATAGTTAATTTAGTGGTTAAGCTAGCTGTTTAGCTCAGGGCGATCCAACTTGCATGGATGTTTTCTCGGTGTAAGGGAGATGCTTGACTATCTCAGCCACGCTCTGATTATTCCAAGTGCACCTTCCGGTACACTTACCATGTTACGACTTGCCTCCCCGTGTAGGTGATTCTGTTATTATGAATTATTAGTTGGTAGTCTGGGGGAGAGTGACGGGCGGTGTGTGCGCGTCTCAGAGCCTAATTCAAAAGGACTCTCTATTTGCTTTTTACTGCTAAATCCACCTTTAAGCACTTGTTTCAGGGTGCTATTCGTATATTCTATCTATAGAAAATGTAGCCCATTTCTATCCACTTCGTACGCTACACCTCGACCTGACGTTTTTGGGTGAATCCATTTTGCTTACTGCTAGGCCTTCACAGGGTAAGCTGACGACGGCGGTATATAGGCGGGCAGGGCTAGAAGTGGTGAGGTTTATCGGGGATTATCGGTTCTAGAACAGGCTCCTCTAGGTGGGTCTGAGACACCGCCAAGTCCTTTGGGTTTTAAGCTGTGCTCGTAGTACCCTGGCGGATGCATTTGTAGTTTACCATCTGGGTTTAGCGCTAAGCATAGTGGGGTATCTAATCCCAGTTTGTATCTTAGCTTTCGTGGGGTCAGGTGTATTAGTTTAAAGCTACTTTCGTACTTGGGTTTCGTGTTTCCGTGGGCGTATGACAGTTTGGGAAATCTTTAGCTTTATTATTTTATTTCCTTAACCACCCTTTACGCCGCACCTATCAACTAGGGTCTTTCGTATAACCGCGGTGGCTGGCACGAATTTTACCGACCCTCTTAACTTTAACTAAGTCAAGTTTTCACTAATGGCTTAATGTTTATTACTGCTGAAGTCCCTTAGGGGTGTGGCGTAGCAAGGCGTCTTGGGCTAGCTTGGGGAAGGCTGTGCCTGATGCCTGCTCCTCGTCCCCGGGCAGGGGATTGAGGGCATTCTCACAGGGGTGCGGAAACTTGCATGTATAAATTGGGTTAAAGCTGATAGTAAAGTCAGGACCAAGCCTTTGTGCCTGCGGAACTTTCTAGGGTTCGTCTTAACATCTTCAGTGTTATGCTTTGGCTTAAGCTACGCCAGC